GGTTTTATGTATATATATAAAAAGTTTCCAGGAGGTAGTTAAAGGACATAACCCTAGCTTTGGAAGTTAAAAGTGTAAGTGAAAATCTTACTTTCCTGAAAATAAATTACAACCGTATTCACTAAAGAAACGGGAATTGAACCCGCAATGAAGAAGTCAAAGCTCTTAGTTTTTCCATCTAAACTATTCTTTAAATGGATAATAGCTAAATGAAAAGGCACTTGGCCGTTAACCAAGAGACAATAGGATAGAAACCTATTTATCCAGGCTAAAATAGCAAAACGGCTAATGCAAAAGATTTAGGATCTTTCATTGCGGGTTCAATTCCCACTTTTAGCTTGTAGTTTCCAAGAATCAAACTCAGAGTTTTCACTTGCAAAGCAAAAGTTTTTATTAAACTAAAACCACAAGAACTTAAGTTAACCAAACTAACAGCCTTCAAAGCTTTTAATAAGAATTAAAATTTCTTAGTCCTTGGGCCTTATAGTGTAAATAAACATTTTGGATTGCAAATCCTTAAATGCAATTAACGTTGCTAAGGCTTCAAAATAATCCGAATTGCACGAATATCAGCTCTGTGTAAAAGAAAGGCTTACTAATTAGCTACATCTTGTTTATATATAGACTAAACTTTTTCTAAGCAAGGTAAGCTAAACGCTAAGCTTTTGGGTTCATACCCCAAGAATGGAAGGACAAAAACCTCCCCTTGCTTTTAAAACAGAGGCTACTGGAGTTTAACCAGCAATTTTGGCCTGACAACCCAAAGTTATAGTTTAACTAAACCCCTAAGAAAGATGGCTGAGCGACAAAGCGGTGAATTGTAAATTCACGAAGAAAGGTTAAACTCCTTTTCTTACTATTTTACTCTATGAATACATCAGTATATTTGACTTCCAATCAAAAAGTCCTAGTTTAAACCCAGGATAGAGTAACTAAAATAGCAAAGTGGTTAATGCAAGAGGCCTAAGACCTTTCATCAAAGGCTCAACTCCTTTTTTTAGTTATGACTTATATATTTAACATAATAGAATTAGTCTCATTTATAATTCCTGTATTACTAGCAGTAGCCTTTCTTACACTAGTTGAACGTAAGGTCTTAGGATACATGCAATTTCGTAAGGGTCCAAATATAGTCGGGCCATATGGACTTCTTCAACCTTTTGCTGACGGATTAAAGTTATTTATTAAGGAAACACTAAAGCCTTCTACAGCTTCTCCTTATTTATTTTTTCTGTCCCCTATATTATTCCTTACAATTGCCCTAATATTATGAAAATTTATGCCAGTACATACACCAACAACAAATATTCAACTATCTTTGCTACTTATATTAGGGCTTTCTAGCCTCTCTGTTTATGCAATTCTAGGATCAGGATGATCCTCAAATTCTAAGTACTCACTATTAGGGGCTATACGAGCAGTTGCCCAAACAATATCTTATGAAATAAGCCTCGCTCTAATACTATTATCAATTATCATACTTTCAAGAAGTTTTAACTTAGTATATATAATAAACGTACAAGAATTTTCTTGGTACTCATGAATTTGTTTTCCTTTATTTTACATTTGATTTGTATCAACATTAGCAGAGACAAATCGAGCACCTTTCGACTTAACAGAAGGCGAATCAGAAATTGTATCCGGTTATAAAGTAGAATATGCTGGAGGCCCATTTGCATTATTTTTTTTAGCAGAATACGCAAAAATAATACTCATGAATTTGTTTTCCGTTATCCTTTTTCTTGGAGGTCCTTCTCCAATAAAAGAAATTTTTCCTTTCAAAACATTAATCATAGGGATAAAGACTACAGCACTAGTATTCCTATTCTTGTGGGTTCGAGCTGCTTACCCCCGATTCCGCTATGACCAACTAATGTTTTTAACTTGAAAGAGATATCTACCCTTTGCTATTGCTGTATTATGTTTTATAATATCAATATCACTATTATTCGGTATTTACCTCCCTATATTTTAACCTTAAGAGAGCTTGCTCCTAAAAGCAAAGGTATCTAGCTGATAATTAGACTATTAAGGGTTAAATTCCCTTCAAGCTCTATGTATCGTATTATATCAATCTTCTTATTTATCACAATAATTCTAGGTACAATAATAGCTATAACCTCAGAAAAATGATTTATTATTTGAATAGGACTAGAAATAAGTACTCTCGCCCTAGTTCCCCTATTATGTGCAAAATTCACACCACGAAACATTGAAGCAACAATAAAGTATTTCCTAATTCAGGCATTCAGTGCAGCACTACTTTTAAAAAGTGCACTAATTCAAGCCTGATTAATTGGCTCTTGGTCAATATTAACACCAACAAAACTAATATCATCTGTCTCCATAACCATAGCCTTAGCATTTAAGTTGGGCTTAGCTCCCTGCCACTTCTGATTTCCAGATGTATTACAAGGACTTCCTTTTATAAACGGACTAATAGTAGCCACTTGACAAAAGATCGCCCCATTAATAATTTTATTCTCCTTTGAACAATTAGTTTCCACTTATTTAATAATAATATTAGCTCTCCTCTCTGTCCTTGTTGGGGGATGAGGTGGATTAAACCAAACCCAAATTCGTAAGATACTCGCTTTTTCATCTATTGGAAATATTGGTTGAATAGTCCTAACCTCAACTTACTCTATTAAGGCTGCTATAGCAATGTTAATTATCTATTTAATAATTAATACTACCGCCTTTCTACTAGCTGATTTCTTCAAAATATCCACACTTGGCCACCTAAAAATTACATCCCAACTTTACCCAATCAGAGGTATATTAATAGTTTCTACAATATTATCTCTTGGAGGACTACCACCACTAACAGGATTCATAGTTAAGCTAATCTCACTATATTTTCTAATTAGTAAAGGGTTTATAATTCTTTCCCCTATCCTAATTATAGGAAGATTACTAAGACTATTCTTCTATATACGAATAGCATTCAATACCAGCTTAATTTTATTTCCCCACCACATTATAGGACTAACTACCTGACGAAAAAATTTTAATGTTATAAAAATAAACATAAAGACATGATTCTTAGCAATATTTTTTATTCTTGCAACTATAACAACCCCTCTCACACTCTCTTTATATATAATTGTATAAGAGTTATAGCCCTAGGTTATATTTTATATTTAACATCTTAAACTATTTTTTAAAAGAAACACTTACATTTTTAGTACTTTAATAGGAACTTTTATAATACCTAAAGAGACAGTACCGCAAGGGAAATGTTGAAATACTTTTAACATCAAAACCAAGAAAAAGGAAGATAAACACTTTTACCTTGTGTATAATGGATTAACAAGAAAAAAGAGGAAGCTCTCTTTTCCCGAAACTAAGCGAACTAACCTTCCCTTCTCTATAGGAGATACAGCCTACTGTTGCAATAGTAGAGTAAAAGGAAAGGTTAGATGTTATATGCTAATCGTGCTTAGATATAGCTGGTTCCCCAAAAAATTAGCTTAAGCCAAACCCTCTTATTTAGAACAAATCTTTTTTATAATTATAAAACCAATTTAAAATTCCAATTAAGAAGGGCTAGGGTAATAAGGATAAGCTTACTACCCAACATGGAAAAACCCAAAAATTTTAGCTAAAGTCAATAATAAAAACAAATAGTATAAAAAACATGAGTAGGCCTAAAAGCAGCCAACTATAAGAAAGCGTTAAAGCTCAATTTTAATCCTATACTTTAAAATTATTGTATTATAAACTGAAGTTATATTACATTTATTGGGGCATTCAATCTTTAGAACAGACAATGTTAATATTAGTAAAAAATCTTTACTTGATTTAAAAACGACCTTAACCCAGGAAGAAAAATATTGTTTCTATAACTATAATTTTTATAGTCGTCTTCCAACTCAGGAAAAGAACAAAAAAATTAAGAGAAAAGAAGGAACTCGGCAAATAAAGTTTCGCCTGTTTACCAAAAACATCGCCCTCTGAAAAAATAATATAGAGGGTCCTGCCTGCCCAGTGACCTAAAAGTTTAACGGCCGCGGTATTTTGACCGTGCGAAGGTAGCATAATCATTTGTCTCCTAAATAGAGACTGGCATGAATGGCAAGACGGAACCATACTGTCTCCTTTTCTCCCCTTTAAATTTCACCTCCCCGTGAAGAGGCGGGGAAACAATCGTTAGACGAGAAGACCCTGTCGAGCTACAACAAAGTTTATGATTTTATATAAAATTTCTGTATTCCTAATTATTTTATTTAGATAACAACAAATTTGTAAAGTCTATTCTAGTTTTGGTTGGGGCAACCACGGAGAAAAGAAATCCTCCGTTATTAATGTTTTAAACTTAAATAAAGAATAACACCTCTAAAATTATATAATAAGAGTATGACCCACTTTAAGTGATCAAAGGAAAAGTTACCGCAGGGATAACAGCGTAATCTTTTCTAAGAGTCCATATTGACGAAAAGGTTTGCGACCTCGATGTTGGATCGGGACATCCTAAAGGTGCAGAAGCTTTTAAGGGTTGGTCTGTTCGACCATTAAAGTCCTACGTGATCTGAGTTCAGACCGGCGAAAGCCAGGTCAGTTTCTATCTACGAAATTTCTCTTTTTTAGTACGAAAGGACCAAAAAGAAAGCGTCTATGCTAAAAAGTAAACGCTATAAATTAAAAACATGCAACTAAGACGATGACTATTTTCAACTAATCACAAGGACATTGGAACTCTTTATTTAATATTTGGTGCTTGAGCCGGAGTGGTAGGAACAGCAATGAGTGTTATTATACGAACAGAACTCGCACAACCAGGTTCCTTATTACAAGATGACCAAATTTACAAAGTTATAGTAACTGCTCATGCCCTTATAATGATTTTTTTTATGGTTATGCCAATAATGATAGGAGGGTTTGGAAATTGATTAATTCCCTTAATGATTGGAGCCCCAGATATGGCCTTTCCACGAATGAAAAAAATGAGCTTCTGGCTTATTCCTCCATCTTTCATTCTTCTTTTAGCCTCTGCTGGCATAGAAAGAGGAGCAGGAACAGGATGAACAATTTATCCCCCCTTATCAAGAAATATCGCCCATGCAGGAGGATCAGTAGATTTAGCCATCTTTTCTCTCCATCTTGCAGGAGCCTCTTCAATCCTTGCCTCAATAAACTTCATAACAACAATTATAAATATGCGAACACCAGGAATCTCTTTTGATCGACTTCCTCTCTTTGTTTGATCTCTATTTATTACAACTTTTTTACTATTATTATCCCTACCAGTACTAGCAGGAGCCATTACAATGCTTCTAACAGACCGAAACATTAATACCACCTTCTTTGACCCTGCAGGTGGTGGAGATCCAATCTTATTTCAACACTTATTTTGGTTTTTTGGACACCCAGAAGTTTATATACTCATTTTACCAGGATTCGGAATGATTTCCCACGTAATAGCTCACTATTCAGGAAAGCGAGAACCTTTCGGTTATTTAGGCATGGTTTATGCAATGATAGCAATTGGAGTTCTAGGCTTCTTAGTATGAGCCCACCACATGTTTACAGTAGGTATGGATGTAGACACACGAGCATATTTTACCGCTGCAACCATGATTATTGCAGTCCCAACAGGAATAAAGGTATTTAGATGAATGGCTACACTTCAAGGATCAAACCTCCAATGAGAAACACCACTACTTTGAGCCCTAGGGTTCGTTTTTCTGTTTACCTTAGGAGGCCTTACAGGAATTGTATTAGCTAATTCCTCAATAGATGTAGTATTACATGACACATATTATGTAGTAGCACATTTCCATTACGTATTATCAATGGGTGCCGTATTCGGCATATTTGCAGGCTTCACCCACTGATTTCCATTATTCTCAGGCTACAGACTACACCCATTATGAGGAAAGGTTCACTTTTTACTAATGTTTATTGGAGTGAATCTTACCTTTTTCCCACAACACTTTTTAGGCCTAGCTGGTATGCCACGACGATATTCAGACTACCCAGACGCCTATACTCTTTGAAACACTATTTCCTCAATAGGATCCACAATTTCTTTAATTGCAATGATTCTATTTTTATTTTTAATATGAGAAGCCTTTGCCTCACAACGAGAAAACGTTACACCAGAATTCTCTACTACCTCACTAGAATGACAATACAGAACATTCCCTCCTTCTCACCACACCTTTAATGAAACACCCTCTACAATAATTATTATAAAGTAAGATATTCCCATGAGAATTAGTTTAAAGTAACACTTGATTTCGGCTCAAACAGTTTTGGTTTAATCCCAAAATTCTCGAAATTGCAATATTAATAATAACTTTGTCAATGTTTTATCTAGGTATTATAGGTGTTCTTTTAAATCGATTGCACTTCCTTTCAATTCTCCTTTGTCTAGAACTACTGCTTATATCTTTATTTATAGGGATAGCAATTTTAAAAATAAAGACAGGAACACTACAAAAAACTATATTTAAACTACTGCTATTAACTATATCAGCCTGCGAAGCCAGACTTGGTTTATCACTAATGGTTGCCCTTTCACGTACACATTCTTCCGATTTAGTAGCAAACCTAAATCTATTACAATACTAATTAATGGCAACTTGAACACAATTTGGTTTACAGGATGCATCCTCTCCAATAATGGAAGAGCTTACATATTTTCACGATTATACCCTAATTATTTTAACTCTTACTACAATTTTAGTACTCTATGGCCTAATGTCCCTAATAACATCATCTAAAACTAACCGATTCTTCTTAGAAGGACAAGAACTTGAAACTATTTGAACAATTGTTCCTGCAATTATCTTAGTATTCATAGCTCTCCCTTCCCTTCAACTTCTATACCTAATGGACGAAGTAAAAGATCCTTTCTTAACTATTAAGACAATAGCACACCAATGATATTGAAGTTATGAATACACAGACTACAAAGACCTAGAATTTGACTCATATATGGTCCCCACATCAGATATATCACTAGGAAAACCTCGACTACTAGAAGTAGACAACCGATTAATATTACCAATGCAAAATCCAATCCGAATATTAATTTCATCAGCAGACGTACTACATTCCTGAGCAGTCCCCTCTCTTGGTATAAAGATGGATGCAGTTCCTGGACGATTAAATCAAGCCACTTTTTTTGCTTCCCGCACAGGATTATTCTATGGACAATGCTCAGAGATTTGCGGAGCAAACCATAGCTTTATGCCAATTGTAGTTGAAACAATCCCATTCAAAACATTTGAAAAGTGAGTAACACAATACATTGACAAATAAATTCTCCTTACTTAGCTTATCTAAAGCCCTAAACTCTTAATTTAAATGAAGATAGTTAAACCCTATCAGTAAGAAGTGCCACAACTAGATTTTACTTGATGAATAATAAATTTTCTCCTAATATGATTTACTACTATCATTATCCTAATAATAATAGTATCTAAAACACCAACCAAAAAATTAAATAAGCACTCCTCTATCCATAATTTGAATAACAAAAATAAAAAATGACAATGATTATAACAGCTAGAATTTTTGGACAATTTTTTCCTGACACAATACTTTTTATACCAATGAAAATATTCTCTATAGTTTTTGCCTTATCTTGATTACTACTTATTTACCCTACAAAATGAGCCCCTTCACGATTTCAATCAATCTGACAAACTTTCCAAAATAACACAATAAAAATGCTTTTCCAAAAAACTAAACCAAAAACTGCACCATGAGTTGGCCTAATTACAACGATTTTCTTAATAGTACTATCTGTAAATATTCTAGGATTATTCCCTTACGCCTTCACTTCCACAAGACATATCTCACTAACATACAGCCTAGGCTTTCCACTATGAATGTCAATAAAAATTTTAGGGTTTTACTTAGCCTTTAAAAGACGATTAAGTCACTTAGTCCCACAAGGTACCCCAACTATGCTAATACCATTAATGGTTTGAATAGAAACAATAAGACTATTTGCCCAACCAATAGCACTAGGATTACGATTAGCCGCAAACCTAACTGCTGGACACCTTTTAATCTTTTTACTATCAACAGCAACTTGAATACTTGCTTCTAACCCATTTATTAGAATACCAATACTAATTATATTTATACTATTATTCATCCTCGAAATAGGAGTAGCCTGCATCCAAGCCTATGTTTTTACTGCTCTTATTCACTTCTATTTACAACAAAATATTTAAATTATGACCCATCAACACCCATACCACCTTGTAGATCAAAGCCCCTGACCACTAACAGGAGCCATAAGTGCCTTAATGATGACATCAGGCCTAATACTGTGATTCCACAACAAAAGTCTTACCTTGCTTATATTTAGTTTTATTCTTCTTGCCATAACAATGATCAATTGATGACGAGATGTAATTCGAGAATCAACATTTCAAGGCTCACACACAACAATAGTAGAAAAAGGATTACGATATGGTATGATTTTATTTATAACTTCCGAAGTTTGCTTCTTCTTTGCATTTTTCTGAGCCTTCTTCCACAGAAGACTCGCTCCTTCTATAGAAATAGGAGTAATTTGACCTCCAACAGGAATTACCCCTCTAAATCCATTTCTGGTACCACTATTAAACACAGCAGTTCTACTTTCTTCCGGTATAACAATTACATGGTCCCACCACAGCATACTATCAGGAAATCGAACAGAAGCTATACAAGCCCTTTTTTTAACTGTTTTTCTAGGTGTGTATTTTACAGCACTACAAGCCTGAGAGTATATTGACTCCCCATTCACCATAGCAGACAGAGTATACGGGTCCTCGTTCTTCGTAGCAACAGGATTTCATGGACTTCACGTAATTATTGGAACCACATTTTTATTTGTCTGTCTCATCCGACTAATAAAATTCCATTTTTCAGCCCATCACCACTTTGGCTTTGAAGCTGCAGCCTGGTACTGACATTTCGTAGATGTAGTCTGATTATTCCTTTATATATGCATTTACTGATGAGGCTCATAAAGAGAAGAAGGGAGTCAAACCCCTATCAAACGGTTTCAAGCCGCACACATTCCTATCTGTCACTTCCCCTTATTATATATAAATAATGACCTCACTATCATTTTTGATTATATCAACTATAATAATAGTAATAATTCTAGCCTTGGCCGCCCACATACTTCCAAGACGCAATGCAAACAAAAAAAAGAAATCCCCATATGAATGTGGATTTGACCCACTCAAATCTGCACGACTCCCTTTTTCATTTCGATTCTTTCTAATCGCTATCCTATTTCTACTATTTGACCTGGAAATAGCACTGCTATTTCCACTTCCAGCAGCCAACATGCCATCCGAACCACAAATAATAATCACAACCACAACCCTCTTCATGGGTATATTAACATTAGGCCTTGTATTCGAGTGAATAAAAGGAGGCCTAGAATGAGCAGAATAAAACTTTTATAATAATGATTACATTAATACTACTAATCGCCGGTATAACAATTACAGTTATAATAACTCCTATAAAAAAGCTATGAGGTACAACAATATTTCAAAGTAGTATTCTAGCCTTACTAACCTGCTTACTAATTAAAAAACACTGAACCACTACTTGACATAAAATATCATTTATTTTGGGCTCTGATTCTATTTCCACCCCACTAATAATATTAAGATGCTGACTATGCCCTCTAACATTAATAGCAAGAAAGGGACACCTAAAACAAAAATCAAATATAAAACAACGAACATTTATTTTATTAATAATAAGAATAACAGGAGCCCTAATAATAACTTTTTCCTCTTTAGAACTAATCTTATTTTATATTGCCTTCGAAACAACTTTAATTCCTACACTTATACTTATTACACGTTGAGGAGCCCAAGTAGAACGATTTCAAGCAGGACTTTATTTTATTTTCTACACCTTATTTGGGTCTCTCCCACTATTAATAAGCATAATAGCCTTAAACTTTTCAAGACTCTCACTTTCATTACCAAAAATAGAACTAATATGGACTCCCCAACATTCAACAAACTCTCTAAATGTATGGTGAGCCTTATCTATTATAGCTTTTCTTATTAAGATGCCTATATACGGATTCCACCTATGATTACCAAAGGCCCATGTAGAAGCACCAGTAGCCGGTTCAATGATACTAGCTGCCATTCTCCTAAAGCTAGGAGGGTATGGCCTAATACGATTAATAAAGTTATTCTCAACAATATCCCTAGACACCATCTCCATAACACTATTAGTCTTCTGCTCATGAGGTGCATTAATAACTAGAATAATATGTACACGACAAACAGACCTTAAGTCATTAATAGCATACTCATCAATAGGCCACATGAGTATAGTAGCCGCTGGTATTTTTTCCCAAACAACATGAGGAATTAAAGGTGCACTCATACTAATGATTGCCCATGGATTGGTCTCCTCCGCCTTATTTTCACTAGCAAAAACAATTTATGAACGAAAAGGAACACGAACCCTTGCAATTACCCGAGGATTAAAGCTACTTTTACCATTAAGTACACTATGATGACTCTTAATGTGCGCAGCAAACCTAGGCCTCCCTCCGTTTCCAAATTTAATAGGAGAAATATTGATAATATCAAGACTAATAAAATGGTCTATTTGACTATTCCCTATAATAGGACTTTCTACTGTATTTGGGGCTATATACTCACTTACAATATTTCAAATCTCCCAACAAGGTAAACCCTCTAACTTCTTAATAAATATTCCTGTCTCATTCACCCGGGAACACCTTCTAACTTTCCTTCATTTATTTCCTCTCTGTCTAATAATAATTAATCCTTCATCTTCTTTAATTTATTGATTAAAGTAGTTTAACAAAACACCAGCCTGTGGCACTGAAAATGCCAGTTAAACCCTGGCCTTAAATCCGAAACTTATAGGTTTGCCTTAGTCCTGCTAAGTCTAAAGGCTTGCGGTTCAAATCCGTTAAAGTTTCGATGGTAATAAACCCATCCATTATAATAGTAACAATAAACCTAAGAATAATTTTAATTCTACTTACAAGAATATTATTTTTCTATAAGTCCAACATAACAAACCCTAACAACTCTTTTCCTTTTAGCCTAAAGATAGTAGGGATAAAAATAGTAAAAAAAAATTCCGGTCTAACAACTAATACCAAAATAGGCCCCTTCATAATTGCAATATTAAAGTTTCTAGCTTTTCTATCTGTCTTCTCTTTAATAACAACAACATATCTAGAGTTTCAAATAATAAAAATTACTTTTTATATTTGAATACAAAAAACAGCAACTAACATTTCACTAGGCTTCCTTTATGATCAATATTTTTTATCCTTCCTAAGAGTAGCATTAATAGTTACATGATCAATAATGGAGTTTTCCTATTATTATATGAAAGACGACCCAAAAACTAACTCCTTCTTCCAATTATTAACTATTTTTCTTTTAAAAATGCTAATACTAACGTGCTCAAAAAGATTATTCTTATTGTTCTTAGGTTGAGAAGGAGTTGGGTTCCTATCATTCCTATTAATTAGATGATGAACTACCCGAAATGACGCCAAAAGCTCTGCCTTAGAAGCCATAATTTACAACCGAATAGGTGATATAGGACTAATAACTTTCATGGCCTTGTCTATCTTAATTTTCAACAGTTGAAAATTAAGAGAAATCCTAAAAACTAAAAACCCATATTCCTCTTTTACCCCCTTCATTCTATTTGGCTTAATACTAGCAGCTGCTGGAAAGTCAGCTCAATTTGGGCTCCACCCTTGATTGCCAGCAGCTATGGAAGGCCCAACACCAGTCTCCGCTCTACTCCACAGATCAACAATGGTAGTTGCAGGAGTATTTTTACTAGTCCGAACTAGTGATCTATTTTTAACCAAAAAAACAGCACAAACAATATTATTATTGCTTGGCGGAATAACCGCAATATTTGCTGCATCTACTGCAATAGCCCAACATGACATAAAGAAGATTATAGCCTACTCCACAACGAGACAACTCGGTTTGATGGTAACATCAATAGGAATAGGACAACCTCTATTAGCCCTATTCCACATATGTACACACGCCTTCTTCAAGGCAATGCTCTTTTTATGCTCTGGTAGCATTATTCACAGTTTAAACAACGAACAAGACCTACGAAAGATGAGAGGATTAAAACATCTTCTACCAGTAACTTCCTCTTGTTTAACATTAGGTAGATTAGCTTTAATGGGCACCCCGTTCCTAGCTGGTTTTTATTCAAAGGACATGATACTAGAAGCCACAAGTGCAAGACTTTTAAAAACACTTGGCTTATCTTTGAGATTAATTGCCACATTACTTACCGCTACTTACAGGTTTCGAATAATATTCTTTTGTTTTCTTTCCAATCAATCAATCAACCCACTATCCATAATAAAAGAAGAAAATCACAACTTAACAAAATCCCTACTTCGTCTTTCTGCTAGCACAATCATTGCTGGCTGATTATTTACAAAATTTATATTCAAACCACCAACATTCACACTCCCTCTTATTATTAAGAGCCTCCCATTAATTGCAACAAGTATAGGAATTACAATCCTATTAACAACCCTAACTTACTTGGTAACAACCAAAACAAACAAAAAAACACATAAAACATTAACCTCACAATGGTTTTTTACAGAAATAATACATAAATTAACTACAACTATGGTTTTTGGATTGTCATTGTTTTTTTCTACCCGAACCATAGACCAAGGATGACAAGAAGAAATAGGCCCCCAAGGAATTAGAACCCAATCAATAAATATATCAAAGATTAACCAAATAAGCCAAAAAGGATTAATAAAGAAGTATATCCTGTCCTCTATTGCCTTAACAATTACTATATTTTTAATATCTTTTATAGTCTATCATAACTAAATTGCACGAATTACTGTTCTTTCTACACCACGAGAAATTATTAAAGCTCCAACTAATACTATAAACAAAATAAAAACACCAACCAAAACCAAAAATGCCCCTCTTTTATAAAAAGAGCCTCTTCCTAATAGCCCCTCTCTACTAACAAATAAATAAAATTTTTCTCTACAGTCATGAAATTTATCAAAAGATATAAAAACTCAAGAAGAAAAAAACAATGACAATCCAAAAACCTCACTAAATTTACTAATATAAGGAAAACGTTCTGCAGAAATAACCCTAGAGTAAGCAAATACAACAAGCATCCCCCCCATATACACCAAAAGAAGAACTAGTGCAACAAAAGAACCACCAAACAACAACAAAACAATACACCCAGAAATAGTAACAACTACCAAACCAATAGCAGAATAATAAGGAGAAAGACTATAAAACACTAAAGTACTACCAACTAACATAGCAATAACAGATAAATATATGATCATTTATTATATATAATAAATACTTATGACAAGTCCAATACGAAAGAGACACCCTATTTTTAGAATAATAAATGGGTCAGTAATTGATCTACCATTACCCTCTAATCTCTCTATTTGATGAAAATTTGGTTCTATCCTAGGGCTTTGTTTAATAATACAAATAGTAACAGGAATATTTCTAGCCATGCATTACACAGCAGACACCACACTAGCATTTTCCTCTGTAAGCCATATATGTCGAGATGTAAAATACGGATGACTCCTCCGAAAAATACACGCGAAAAGAGCTTCCCTTTTTTTTGTCTGCATGTACTGCCATATAGGACGAGGCCTATACTATGGTTCATATAAAAAGACAGAAACATGAAAAATAGGTGTTATCCTTTTTTTGCTTACCATTCTAACCGCTTTCATGGGATATGTCCTTATATGAGGACAAATGTCATTCTGAGCTGCTACTGTAATAACAAACCTAGTATCAGCTATACCTTATATAGGAATAACAGTTGTACAATGACTATGAGGTGGGTTTTCAGTAGACAAAGCTACATTAACCCGATTCTTTGCCTTTCACTTTCTATTTCCATTCATAATAGCTGCCCTTGCCATAATACATCTTTTATTTCTACACAGAAGAGGCGCCAAAAACCCAATTGGAATAAAAAGAAACTATGACAAGATGCCATTCCACACCTATTATACTACAAAGGACTCAGTAGGATTTGTCCTGCTAAGTGCTGGTATATTTAGACTTGCACTTTTATTCCCAACAGCCCTAAGAGACCCAGAAAACTTTATACCAGCTAATCCTCTAGTCACACCCCCACACATTCAACCAGAATGATACTTCCTATTCGCATATGCTATATTACGCTCCATACCTAAAAAGCTAGGTGGTGTAATAGCACTAGTCGCCGCAATCCTTGTACTTTTCCTAATGCCCCTACTAAAAACATCAAAGAAAGAAGTAAATTCATTCCGCCCATTATCCCAAGCCTCATTCTGGTCCCTCACAGCAACATTTTTAATTTTAACATGAATAGGAAGTCAACCAGTAGAATACCCATTTGTAACAATAGGACAAATAGCCTCAATTATATATTTTGCCTACTTTATATTTATTTTTCCATTAACCAGATTAATAGAAAAAAAGATTATTTTTCCATAGCAAAGGTAGCTTAACAAGATCAAAGCACAGCACTGAAAATGCTTCAAAGGGGGTTAAATTCCCTCCCTTAGCAGCCGATTTGGTCCTAGTCCCAAATTTAACTATTCAAAAATTGCCACATGCAAGCTAACTAGCATACCAGTGAAGTTAAACTTTCCTTCTTCAAACTAATAAGAAAAAGAAGCAAAGCATTAGTATCAGGCACAATATATATGCCCATAACACTAAGCAAAACGCCACGACTGCAGTGCTAAACATTAGACAATTGGAAAACCCCAGACCTAGTAAAAGAATACAAAGGAGGTAAAATACGTGCCAGCCACCGCGGTTATACGTATGCCCTACAGTTAAGACCACACACCGGCTTAAAGGATGGTTAAATATATAAATTTTTAGTTGCAGCTTTAAGACAGTGGTAGAAAACTTAGCTTAGAAGAACCCATAAAACTAAAATTATTTGAATCCATGAAAACTAAGATCTAAACCAGGATTAGATACCCTGCTATACTTAGCTGTTAACAACCTGAACGCCAGAGAACTACTAATCTAAAATTTAAAACTCAAAGGACTTGGCGGTTTTCCAAACCTCCCTGGAGGAGCTTGCTATCAAACCGATAACCCACGTTAAACCTTACCAGCTTTTGTATTTAACCAGCTTGTATACCATCGTCGTAAGTCTACTTCCCAAGAAAGTAGACTCACAGGAACCCCCTAAACGTCAGATCAAGGTGCAGCTTATAAGCTGGGGATAAGTGAGCTACAATGTCTATACTAAGCCTGTGGACACTGAAATGAAAAATCCAATCGAAACCGGATTCAGCAGTAAGTCCCATTAGAAAATGGAACTGAAGACAGCTCTGGAATACGTACACATCGCCCGTCACTCTCGCCTAGTCCAAAGACAAGGCGAGAAAAGTCGTAACATAGTAGGCATATCGGAAGATGTGCCTGGATTGCCCTTATAGTTGAACAACAACAAAAGCTTTTCACGCTTTAGGCCTGAGTTAGAACCTCAGCAAGGGCCTCCTTAAAGCTTAAGAAAAGCACTTGGTCTTGTAAACCAGGAGGGAGGGTTTAAGCCCCTCTTAAGGATAAAGATACCACATTCCCATCACAACATACCCTCCCTCCTCTCGTCGCTCGGGGGCACTCCTAGTCTCTGTATATCTCTTATTGGGTTGGGGGGGGGGGGGGGGGGGG